GTTTGGCAACTTTTTTGGAAATGATGCAAAGAAAGACGTCTCTGTTCCCAAAGGAAAAAGTCCCCTCTAATGAATCTAATGAATTTTATAATCAGTGGAGTTATACCAATGAACATAAACAGAAAACTATAAGCAAAAATTTTATAAATAGAGTAAAAGCTCTCGACAAAAATCTAGCTAAAACTCTCGCTAAGGAATCCGTTGTTCTGAATGTACTCGAAAAAAGAACTCGGTTGTGTAATGATAAAACTAAAAAAGAATATTTACCAAAAATATATGATCCTTTCTTAAATGGACCCTATCGCGGACGAATCAAAAAATTGTTTTCACTCTCAATTATAAATGAAATTTCTATAAAAAATTATATAGAAAAGTTTTGTATAAATAAGATTCATAGTATCCTTCTTATTATTAATCGCCTAGAATTTGAACAGAAACTAAATCCATTTGATAGAAAAGCATGCGCAAAGCAAATTTATTATTTATTGAACTTAATCAATGAATTTGCTGTAAAATCAACATCAAGTTTAAATTTTAAAAGACCCTTTTTAGTTCCTGAACACGAACAAGTAAGAATTGATTCAGAAGATAGAATAAAAATTTTCAAATTTTTATTTGATGCAGATAGAACTCTTCCCAACGAGAAAACGAAAAAAAAAAAATCTATTGCACTAAAAGAAATCCATAAAAAAGTCCCTCGGTGGTCATACAAATTAATTAACGATTTGGAACAACAGGAGGGAGAAACTGAGGAAAGTGTGGTAGAAGATCATGAGATTCGCTCAAGAAAAGCCAAACGTGTAGTTATTTTTACTGATAACCAACAGAATACTGATACTGATACTTATAATAATACCCAAGAAACTAATAATACTGATCAAACAGACGAAGTAGCTTTGATACGTTATTCACAACAATCAGATTTTCGTCGAGACATAATCAAAGGCTCCGTGCGTGCTCAAAGACGTAAAATAGTTACTTGGAAATTCTTTGAGGCAGATGTGCATTCCCCCCTTTTTTTGGACCGAATAGACAAATCCCCCCTTTTTTCTTTTGATATTTCCGAACGGATAAACCTAATTTTGAGAAATTGTATGTGGACAAACGCAGAACTCAAAATTTCGGATTATAAAGAGAAAACCACAGAAGAAAGTGAGAAAAAAAAAGAAGAGGATAAAAAAGAAGAAGACAAAAGAAAGGAGAAAGTACGTATAGAAATAGCGGAAGCCTGGGATAGTATTTTACTTGCTCAAGTAATAAGAGGTTTTTTGTTAGTAATCCAATCGATTCTTAGAAAATATATTATATTGCCTTCATTGATAATAGTTAAAAATACCGCCCGTATGCTATTATTTCAATTTCCCGAATGGTCCGAGGATTTAAAGGATTGGAATAGAGAAATGCATGTTAAATGCACCTATAATGGCGTTCAATTATCAGAAAAAGAATTTCCAAAAAACTGGTTAACAGACGGTATTCAGATTAAGATTCTATTTCCTTTTCGTCTGAAACCTTGGCACAGATCTAACCTACGAGCCCCTTATAACGATCCAATGAAAAAGAAAGATTCCAAAAATGATTTTTGTTTTTTAACAATTTTTGGAATGGAAGCTGAATTCCCTTTTGATTCTCCCAGAAAACAACTTTCATTTTTTGAACCTATTTTTAAAGAACTCAAAAGAAAAGTTTTAAAATTGAAAAAGAAATGCTTTCTAATTCTAAGAATTTTAAAAGAAAAAACAAAATTGTTTCTAAATGTTTCAAAAGAAACAAAAAAATGGGTCATTAAAAGCATTCAGTTTTTAAAAGAAATAAAAAAAGAACTCTCAAAAATAAACCCAATTCTCCTGTTTGGATTGAGAAAAAGAAAAGTATATGAATTTGAATTGAGTAAAACTAAAAAAGATTCGATAATAAGTAATTTGATGATTCATGAATCGTCCATTCAAAATATACCTCGGGATTGGACAAATTATTCATTGACAGAAAAAAAAATGCAGGATCTAACTGATAGAACAAACACAATCATAAATCAAATAGAAAAAATAAAAAATGAAAAAAAAGGGGGATTTCTAATTCCAGATCGAAATATTAGTTCTAACAAAATAAGTGATGATGATAAAAGGTTGGAATCACAAAAAAATATTTGGCAGATATTAAAAAGAAAAAATGTTCGATTAATCCGGAAATCACATTATTTTTTTAAAATTTTCATTGAAAGGATATACATAGATATCTTTCTGTGGATCATTAATATTCCTAGGATCAATACACAACCATTTCTTGAATCAATAAAAAAAATTATTAATAAATACATTACCAATAATGAAACAAATCAAGAAAAAATTGATAAAACAAATCAAAGTTTAATTCACTTTATTTCGACTCTAAAAAAGGCACTTTATAATACTAATATTAGTAATAAGAATTCAAATAATTTTTGTGACTTATCCTACTTTTCACAAGCCTATGTATTTTACAAACTCTCACAAACCCAATTTATTAATTTCTATTTATATAAGTTAAAATCTGTCTTTCAATATAATGGAGCAGCCCTTTTTATTAAAAATGAAATAAAGGATTCTTTTGTTGGAACACAAGAATTGTTTCATTCTCAATTAAAACATAAGAATCGTCAGAAGTCTGGAATGAATCAATGGACAAATTGGTTAAGGAATCATTATCAATATGATATATCTCAGATTAGATGGTCTAGACTAGTAACACAAAAATGGCGAAATAGATTCAATCAACACTGTATGAATCAAAATAAGGATTTATGCAATTCATCTAAAAAAATGAAATTTATTCACTACGAAAAACAAAATAATTTTGAAAAGGCTTCATTACTGAATCAAAAGGAGAGTTTTAAAAAACAATATAGATATGATCGGTTAGCATATAAATCTATTAATTCTGAAGATACGAAGTACTCTTCAATTTATGAATCGCCATTTCACGTAAAAAATAACCAAGAAGTTTTTTCTAATTCCAACACACATAAACGAAAATTATTTAATATGATGGAAGGTATTCCTATTATCCCTATCAATAATGATCTAGTACAAGATGATATTAGAGATATGGAGAAAAATATGGATAGAAAATATTTTGATTGGAGAATTATCCATTTTTGTCTTAGAAAGAAAGTCGATATCGAAGCCTGGATAAATATTGATACTGACAGTAATAAAAAATCTACTAAGGCTAAGCTTAATAATTATCAAATAATTGATAAAATAAAAAAGAAAGATCTTTTTTACCTCACGATTCATCAAGATCAAGAAATCAACCTATCCAATCAAAAAGGGTTTTTGGATTGGATGGGAATGAATGAAGAAATATTAAATCGTCCCATATCAAATCTTGAACATTGGTTCTTCCCAGAATTTTTGATACTTTATAATTTGTATAAAACTAAACCGTGGTTTATACCAATAAAATTACTTCTTTTAGATTCTAATATAAATGAAAACGCTACTGATATTGAAAACAAAAGCATCGCTGGAAATAAAAAAAGAGATCCTTTTATATCCTCCAATGAAAAAAAATCTCTTGAATTAAAAAAACGAAATAAAGGTCAAAAAGAATCCGCGGACCAAGCAAACCTTGAATCCGCTCTTTCAAACCAAGAAAAAGATGTTGAAGAAGATTATATGGGATCGGACATGAAAAAACATAAAAATAAAAAGCAATACAAGAACAATACAAAAGCGGAGTTTTATTTCTTGCTAAAAAGGTATTTGCATTTTCAATTGCGATGGGATGATATTTTAAATAAAAAAATAATCAATAACATCAAAGTATATTGTCTCCTGCTTAGACTGATAAATCCAAGAGAAATAACTATATCCTCTATTCAAAGGGGAGAAATGAGTCTGGATATTCTGATGATTCAGAAAAATTTAACTCTTACAGAATTGATCAAAAGAGGAATTTTTATTATTGAACCGATTCGTCTATCTATAAAAAATGATGGACAATTTATTATGTATCAAACCGTTGGTATTTCATTGGTTCATCAAAGTAAACACCAAATTAATCAAAAATACCGAGAAAAAAACCATGTTGATAAGAATTCTGATGATAAGAATTCTGATAAAGTCATTACCAAATATCAAAAGATGACTGGAAATAGAGATAAAAATAATTATGATTTGTTTGTTCCTGAAAATCTTTTATCACCCAGACTTCGGAGAGAATTTAGAATTCTAATTTGTTTCAATTCTAGGAATAGAAATAATATGCATAAAAATTCAGCATTGGGGAATGGGAATAAGGTAAACAGCCAGGGTTTGGATAAAAGCAAAGGATTAAAAAAAAAACTTATTAAATTAAAGTTATTTCTTTGGCCCAATTATCGATTAGAAGATTTAGCTTGTATGAATCGGTATTGGTTTGATACCAATAACGGCAGTCGTTTCGGTATGGTAAGGATACATATGTATCCGCGATTGAAAATTTATTACTAGTCCATTTTTGCTATATTTCCCATCCCATATCACAGCGGGTCTATGACGACAAAGAGGTGCACACATCCATTGTCTTACATTCCATTCTGATACATGATACTAATTCAATGACCTATCAATTCGATCTAGAAATGAATCAATAAAACCTTCTGATTGTAGGACTAAGTTTTTATCTTTTGGGAGTGCAGAAAACAACCACCCTTTTGTATACCTTTTCAAATGTATACCTTTTCAAATCGAATTTAAAAATGAAAATCGGATTGATTCAATTTGATTTAAAAAAATCCAAAATTTATAACGAAATTAAGATTATTGTCTATACCAAACTAAAACGAGTGACATTATTATTACTGATCAATAAATATATCTATCAACAAAAATATCTTAAAAAAGGAGGGGGTTTCATTTTATGGTAAAAAATTCATTCATCTCAGTTATTTCACAAGAAGAAAAAGAAGAAAACAGGGGATCTGTTGAATTTCAAATATTTAGTTTCACCAATAGGATACGAAGACTTACTTCACATTTACAATTACACAAAAAAGACTATTTATCTCAGAGAGGTCTACGTAAAATTCTGGGAAAACGCCAACGACTGCTATCTTATTTGTCAAAGAAAAATAAAATGGGTTATAAAGAATTAATTAATCGGTTGGATATTCGGGAATTAAAAACTCGTTAATTTGAAGAGGCATTTTGAATTATTTGATTTATTAGATCTTGAATTTGAATGAACTTTTTTTCATTTTCAGAAATTCATGAAAGAATGAATTAAGGAAAAACCTATGAATATACCAGCTACAAGAAAAGACCTCATGGTAGTCAATATGGGTCCCCACCATCCATCAATGCATGGTGTTCTTCGACTTATCATTACTCTAGATGGTGAAGATGTTATTGACTGTGAACCAATATTGGGTTATTTACACCGAGGGATGGAAAAAATTGCGGAAAACCGAACAATTATACAATATTTGCCTTATGTAACACGTTGGGATTATTTAGCTACTATGTTCACAGAAGCAATAACGGTAAATGGACCGGAACAGCTGGGAAATATTCAAGTACCTAAAAGAGCCAGCTATATCAGAATAATTATGTTGGAGTTGAGTCGTATAGCTTCTCATCTGTTATGGCTCGGTCCTTTTATGGCGGATATTGGTGCACAGACTCCTTTTTTCTATATTTTCAGAGAAAGAGAATTAGTATATGATCTATTCGAAGCTGCCACCGGTATGAGAATGATGCATAATTATTTTCGGATCGGGGGAGTAGCGGCTGATCTACCTCATGGCTGGATAGATAAATGTTTGGATTTCTGCAATTATTTTTTAACAAGGGTTGCTGAATATCAACAACTTATTACACGCAATCCAATTTTTTTAGAACGAGTCGAGGGGGTAGGCATTATTGGTCGAGAGGAAGTAATAAATTGGGGTTTATCGGGACCAATGCTGCGAGCGTCCGGAATACAATGGGATCTTCGTAAAGTTGATCAGTATGAGTGTTACGACGAATTTGATTGGGAAGTACAGTGGCAAAAAGAAGGAGATTCATTGGCTCGTTATCTAGTCCGAATTGGTGAAATGATAGAATCCATAAAAATTATTCAACAGGCTCTCGAAGGAATTCCGGGGGGGCCATATGAGAATTTAGAAATCCGATACTTTGATAGAGAAGGGAATCCAGAATGGAATGATTTTGAATATCGCTTTATTAGTAAAAAACCTTCTCCTACATTTGAATTGCCGAAACAAGAACTTTATGTGAGAGTCGAAGCCCCAAAAGGAGAATTGGGGATTTTTCTGATAGGGGATCGGAGTGGTTTTCCTTGGAGATGGAAAATTAGACCGCCGGGTTTTATCAATTTGCAAATTCTTCCTCAGTTAGTTAAAAGAATGAAATTGGCTGATATTATGACAATACTAGGTAGTATAGATATCATTATGGGAGAAGTTGATCGTTGAAATGATAATTGATACACCAGAAGTACAAGATATCGATTCTTTTTCTAGATTGGAATTTTTAAAAGAGGTCTATGGAATTATATGGTTATTTATTCCTATTTTGACTCTTGTATTGGGAATCACAATAGGCGTACTGGTAATTGTATGGTTAGAAAGAGAAATATCCGCGGGAATACAACAACGTATTGGACCTGAATACGCCGGCCCTTTGGGAGTTCTTCAAGCTCTAGCAGATGGGACAAAACTTCTTTTCAAAGAAAATCTTTTTCCATCTAGAGGGGATACTCGTTTATTCAGTATCGGTCCATCCATAGCAGTTATATCAATTTTAGTAAGCTATTTAGTAGTTCCGTTTGGTTATCGCCTTGTTTTAGCGGATCTCAATATTGGTGTTTTTTTATGGATTGCCATTTCAAGTATTGCTCCCATTGGACTTCTTATGTCAGGATACGGGTCAAATAATAAATATTCCTTTTTAGGTGGTCTACGAGCTGCTGCTCAATCGATTAGTTATGAAATACCATTAACTTTATGTGTGTTATCCATATCTCTACGTGCGATTCGTTGATATATAGACATAAGCTTTTCTTTATTCTTTCTTTCTAGGAAAGTGGTGGAATGAATTGAGTAGAGTAGATATCTTCATTTTTTTTTATTAATTATTCGGATTTCGGATTGAAGAATTAAATCAAATAGTTATATGAGTGAAAAAAAACAGCTTATATATAATATATAAATAAGTATAAATAAGATAATTTAGAATATATAAATTCGCAGTAAAAATATTGAGTCTCATTTTCCATGTATAAGAGTTAAAGAGTTAAGCGGAAATAAACATAAGAAACCGTTTACCCCAAGATTGGTTGATTAGTCATCCTGACTTGAAGCGGGCTCAAAAGATCCACCGTATTGAGTTTTCACTATTATTTGTATGTATTACCATACACGTATTATCATAACGGGGGGTTGAACAAAAACGAGTGGATGGTTAGAAACACCAAGATATGAAACGGATTTGTAATGGAAATGGAGATTATGTAAATTATCCAAAAGAACATTTT